AGAAACAAAGACAGGGAACGAGTTACCTACTCCTAACGGTCAAAGCGAGCCCTTTCATTCAATTCTTCATGAAAGAATGAAGAATGAATCAAATCTCCCCAAGTAGGATTCGAACCTACGACCAGTCAGTTAACAGCCAACCGCTCTACCACTGAGCTACTGAGGAACAACGGGAGATTCGACCTCATAGAGTTCAACTCCCGTTCTCAACCCATGAACAATATGAGTCCGAAGCTTCCTTCGTAACTCCAGGAACTTCTTCGTAGTGGCTCCGTTCCATGCCTCATTTCATAGGGAAGGCTCTATTTCATTATATTCCATCTATATCCCAATTCCATTCATTTCATATCCCTTTTGTGTCATTGACATAAGAGATGTCATTTATAGTATATCTGTTTCTATCTATATAGATATGGAAAGTGAAGGAATCATCATATAATAATCGATAAATTGCAATAGAAAAGAAAAAGGGGAGGTTTGTGATGATTTTTAAATCTTTTCTACTAGGTAATCCATTATCCTTATGCATGAAGATAATAAATTCGGTCGTTGTGGTCGGGCTCTATTATGGATTTCTGACCACATTCTCCATAGGGCCCTCTTATCTCTTCCTTCTCCGAGCTCGGGTTATGGAAGAAGGAACTGAGAAGGAGGTATCAGCAACAACTGGTTTTATTGCGGGACAGCTCATGATGTTCATATCGATCTATTATGCGCCTCTGCATCTAGCATTGGGTAGACCTCATACAATAACTGTCCTAGTTCTACCGTATCTTTTGTTTCATTTCTTCTGGAACAATCATAAAAACTTTTTTGATTATGGATCTACTACCAGAAATTCAATGCGTAATCTCAGCATTCAATGTGTATTCCTTAATAATCTAATTTTTCAATTATTCAACCATTTCATTTTACCAAGTTCCACGTTAGCCAGATTAGTCAACATTTATATGTTTCGATGCAACAACAAGATTTTATTTTTAACAAGTAGTTTTGTTGGTTGGTTAATTGGTCACATTTTATTCATGAAATGGGTTGGATTGGTATTATTCTGGATACGGCAAAATCATTCTATTCGATCTAATAAGTATCTTGTGTCAGAATTGAGAAATTCTATGGCTCGAATCTTTAGTATTCTCTTATTTATCACCTGTGTCTACTATTTAGGCAGAATGCCGTCGCCTATTATCACTAAGAAACTGAAAGAGAAAGAAACCTCAGAAACGGAAGAAGGGGGAGAAAGAAAGGAAGAAAGCGATGTAGAAACAACTTCCGAAATGAAGGAGACTAAACAGGAACAAGAGGGATCCACCGAAGAAAACCCTTCCCTTTTTTTGGAAGAAAGGGAGGATCTGGACAAAATAGATGAAACGGAAGAGATCCGAGTGAATGGAAAGGAAAAAAAAACAAAGGAGGAATTTCACTTTAAAGAGGCACGCTATCAAAATAGCCCAGTTTACGAAGATTCTGATCTGGAGACCCATCAAGAGAATTGGGAATTGGGAAGACTGAAAGAAGAGAAAAAGAAAAGAATGAGTATAATGATTGAAACAACTTTTGTCACTTTTTTTTTCGATTTTAAGCGATGGAATCGTCCATTACGATATATAAAAAATAATCATTTAGAAAATGCTTTACGTAATGAGATGTCACAATTCTTTTTTTTTACATGTACAAGTGATGGGAAACAAATAATATCCTTTACATATCCGCCCAGTTTATCGACTTTTTCGGAAATGCTAGAACGAAGAATTTCTTTGTACATAATAGAAAAACTATATGACGAAGATATTTATAATTCTTGGATTTATACTAATGAAAAAAAAAAGTGCAATTTGAACAATGAATTGAAAAGCCGAATCCAATTTCTAGAAAAAAAAGAGGGATCCCATAGCCTGGATATACTTGAAAAAAGGACCATATTATGTGATGATGAAAAAAAAAAAAAATGCTTGCCAAAAGCATATGATCCTTTTTTCAACGGACCATATCGAGGAGCGAGAAAAAAATTAGATTCACGCGCAATCATGAATACTTATACAGATACAGAAGATTTAGTAGAATTTTTTTTTATAAATAAGATTCATGATCTACTTATTAATGATTCTGTAGAACTCCACCGTCAATCATTTTTGAATTCTACAGAAGAAAAAGGAATTGATTCAGAAAGTCAAGCAAAATATTTGCAATTTTTATTTGATGTAATTACATCAAATAAAAAAGATCAAAAAAAGATGAGAAAAAAATCTATTGGAATTAGAATAGAAGAAGTCAGTAAAAAGGTTTCTCGGTGGTCATACAAATTAACCAATAATTTGGAAGAAGAGGAAGAAGAAAATGAAGAAGAATTGGAGGACGACTATCATGATATTCATTCAAGAAGAGCCAAACATGTGATAATTTCTTACGATAATGATCAGAATACCAATTCTATTTCTAGTATTCATAATACTATTAACAATAACAATGATAAATATTATGATCAAATGGAAGAGGGAGAGGTGTCTTTGATACGTTACTCACAACAATCAGATTTTCGTCGTAATCTAATCAAAGGATCCATGCGTGCTCAAAGACGTAAAACAGTTATTTGGCACCTGTTTCAAGTAAATGTACATTCCCCACTTTTTTTGGATCGTCTAGACAAAATCTCTTTTTTTTCGTTTTTTGATATCAACGAAATAAAGAATATAATTTTTAGGAATTGGATGGGCAGAGAACAAGAATCAGAATTCAAAATTTCTTATTTTGAAAATGAAGATAAAAAAGAAGAAAAGGAAAAAAATATATATAAAAACGAACAGATAGAAGTAGCAGAAGCTTGGGATGCCTTTCTATTTACTCAAATAATAAGAAGTTTTATGTTAATAACCCAATCTTTTCTTAGAAAATACATTATATTACCTTCATTAATAATAGCAAAAAATATTTTACGTATTTTATTTTTCCAAAATCCCGAATGGGACGAGGATTTTAAGGAATGGAATAGAGAAATCCATATTAAATGCACCTATAATGGTGTTCAATTATCAGAAAAAGAATTTCCCCAAGATTGGTTAATAAATGGTATTCAGATAAAGATTCTATATCCTTTCTGTCTAAAACCTTGGAGAAAATCTAAAGCACAATCTCATCATAGAGATCTAATGAAAAAAAAAGAGAAAAAAAGAAATTTTTGTTTTTTAACAGTCTGGGGACTGGAAGCGGAACTTCCCTTTGGTTCTCCCCGAAAACGACCTTCTTTTTTTGAACCTATTTCTAAAGAACTCCAAAAAAGAAAAAAAAAGGTGAAAAATACATTTTTACAAGTTTTAAATTCTTTCAATAAAAAATCATTTCTAAAAGTTAGAAAAGAAAAAACAAAAGGGGTAATAGTTCAACTTATCAAACTAATAATGAAAAAAATAAATCCAATTTTCTTATTTGAATTGAGGAAAGAAAAAGTGTATGAACCGAACGAAAACAAAAAATATTTCAAAAGAAATAATGAGATTCTTCGCGAATCGTCCGTTCTAAATCGAACGATGAATTGGTTAAATTATTCACTAATAGAAAAAAGAATGAAAGATCTTTCTGATAAGACAATAAAAATAAGGAATCAAATTGAACGAACCGCAAAAGACAAGAAAAAAAAAGAAATAGTTCTAATTTCTGATAATAAAGAATCGGGATCACAGAAACATATTTGGAAAATATTAAAAAGGAAAAATATCCGATTAATGCGTAAATCACACTACTTTATCAAATCATTCATTGAAAAAATATACATAGATATTTTGCTATGCACCATTACCGTTTCTAAGATAAATGCACAACTTTTCTTTGAATCAACAAAAAAGATCTTTAATAAATCCATTTACAACAATGAAATGAATAAAGAACAAGAAGGAATTGATGAAACAAATCAAAATAGAATGAATTTTATTTTGATTATAAAAAGATTGTTTTCAAATACTGATAATACTAAGAATAGCAATCAAAATCCCAATACTTATTGGAACTTATCTTCCTTGTCCCAAGCATATGTTTTTTACAAAATATCACAAAATCAATTACTTAATAAGTATAAATTAAGACCTGTACTTAAATATCAAGAGAACTATCCTTTTTTTAAGGAGAATTTAAAAGATTATTGTATGATACACGGAATATTTAATTCACATAATAAAATTAATACGTATGTAATGAACGAATGGAAAAACTGGTTAAAAGGTCATTATCAATATGATTTATCTCAAAAAAAAAGGTCTCCAGTAATACCTAAAGAATGGCGAAATATAATAAATAAACATCGTATGATTCAAAATAAGGAATTAAACCAATTGGATTTATATAAAAAATACCAATTTATTTATTCCATGAATAAAAATGACTATGCAGCGAATCCATTTATGAGTCAAAAAGACAAATGGAAAAAACATTACAGATATGATATTTTATCATACAAATATATAAGCCTCCCTAATTTATACATTTCTGGATCAACATTAGAAATAAACAGGGACCAAGAAATTCCATATCATTTCAATATATCGAAACCTGAATCATTTGATGTATTAGTAAGTATACCTAGTAATGATTATCTAGAAAAAGGATATCTTATTGATAGGAATATCAATTTGGATAGAAAATATTTTGATTGTAGAATTCTTGATCTTTGTTTTCTAAATTTTAAAAATGATATTGAGATCTGGACCAATGCACATATTGGTATCAAGATTCAGAAAAATACTAAGACTAAAATTAAGAATTTAAAAAAAATGGAAAAAAAAGGTCTTTTTTATCCTACAATTCATCAAGAGATCAAACCATTCAATCAAAAAAGTTTCTTTTTTGATTGCATGGGAATGAATAAAGAAAGGTTATATGATACCGCATCAAATCATGATACTATATCCAATCTAGAAACTTGGTTCTTCCCAGAATTTGTGCTACTTTTTGATGTATATCAAATTAAACCTTGGATCATTCCAATCAAATCACTATTTTTTAATATTTCTATAAATGAAAAAAGTAAAAACATTAACGTAAATCCAAATAAATCATCTAAAAAAAAAAAATATCTTGAATTAGGAAATTTCAAGCAGGAAGAAAACGAACAACAAGTCCAAGAAAATCTTGTATGGAATCTACTAAAAAAAAAACAATATGAGAACAAGAATGAAATGGAACTAGATTTCTTTTTGAAAAAATATTTACTTTTTCAACTAAGATGGTCTGATCCCTTGAATAATAAAAAAATAATTAAAAATATCAGAATATATTGTTTCCTACTTAGACTGATAAATCCAAAGTCTATTGCTATATCTTCGATTCAAAGAAGTGAAATAAATATGGGTCAAATGATGATTCAAAAGGACCTAGTTCTTGCAGAATTGATAAGAAAGGGAATATTTATTATTGAACCAATTTGTCTATCTATACGAAGGAAAGGAAAATCTATTATATATCAAACTATGGATATTTCATTGGTCGATAATAATAAGTACCAAAAAAAGAAGAAATACACAAAAAAAAGATATATTGAGAAAGGGGGGTTTGAAAAATATATTGCAAGACACAGCAACATATTTTTGATTGGAGACAAAAATCATTATGATTTACTTGTTCCTGAAAATATTCTATCTCCCAGACGTCGTAGAGAATTTCGAATTCGAATTTGTTTCAATTCCCAGAATTTTAATGTTGTGGATAGAAATCCAATATTTTGCAATGAAAACAAAATAAGAAACTATGGACAATTTTTGAATGAGGACAAACATATTAATACAGATAGAAAAAATTTCATTAAATTCAAATTTTTTCTTTGGCCCAATTATCGATTAGAAGATTTAGCTTGTATGAATCGCTATTGGTTTGATACCAATAACAGCAGTCGTTTCAGTATGTCAAGAATACATATGTATTCACAATTCAGAATGAATTCAATTTCAATGAAAAATGAAAAAAATTTATAGTAGATTTACTACATATCTTGTAACATATTTGGTAGATGAAAGCCGAAACATATACACTGTGTAACATTCTAATACATCATGCTGATTTCATAGTGTATAAATTTTCTTTAGAAAGAACAAAACCCTTTTCATTAAAAAGAAATTGTTCTCTTTCGTGAATACATATATGTTTTGTATATTTGATCCAAATATACAAAACATAAACCACATAAATAAAAAAAAAAATAAAAAACAAAGTAGTATATGAATGAAATCCAATTTTGATGTATACTAGATGAAAATAACTGGCATAATAAATATTATTATTTTTCCTGATCGGTAAAATTCACAGAAAAGAAAGATAGAAATTTTAATTTATGGTCAAAAATTCATTCATCTCAGTTATTACACAAGAAGAAAAAGAAGAAAATAGCGGGTCTGTTGAATTTCAAGTATTCCATTTCACCAGTAAGATACGAAGACTTACTTCACATTTAGAATTGCACAAAAGAGATTTTTTATCGCAAAGAGGTCTACGAAGAATTCTGGGAAAACGTCAACGATTATTGACTTATTTGTCAAAGAAAAAGAAAGTGCGTTACAAGAAATTAATGGATCATTTAGATATTCGGGAACCAAAAACTCGTTAATTAAATTTGAATTTATTATTTGAGTTTCTTATTATCCTTATTCTTTTTTTATTAGTTCAGTTATTATTTTTTTTTTAGATTTTTCATTTTAAGAAATTCATGAAATAATGAATTAAGGAAAAAAATATGACTGTACCGGCTACAAGAAAAAATTTCATAATAGTCAATATGGGTCCTCACCACCCATCAATGCATGGTGTTCTTCGGCTGATCGTTACTCTGGATGGTGAAGATGTTATTGACTGTGAACCTATATTGGGCTATTTACACAGAGGGATGGAAAAAATAGCGGAGAACCGAACAATTATACAATATTTGCCTTATGTAACACGTTGGGATTATTTAGCTACTATGTTCACAGAAGCAATAACAGTAAATGCACCAGAACGATTGGAAAGTGTTCAAGTGCCTAAAAGGGCCAGTTATATCAGAGTTATTATGCTGGAGCTGAGCCGTATAGCCTCCCATTTGTTATGGCTTGGCCCTTTTATGGCCGATATTGGTGCACAGACTCCCTTTTTCTATATTTTAAGAGAGAGGGAATTAATATATGATCTATTCGAAGCCGCTACAGGTATGCGGATGATGCATAATTATTTCCGCATCGGAGGAGTAGCTGCGGATTTACCTTATGGCTGGATAGATAAATGTTTTGATTTCTGTGATTATTTTTTAACAGAAGTTGTTGAGTATCAAAAACTCATTACGCGAAATCCCATTTTTTTGGAACGAGTTGAAGGAGTGGGCATTATTGGTGGGGAGGAGACAATAAATTGGGGTTTATCAGGACCAATGTTACGAGCTTCTGGAATCCAATGGGATCTTCGTAAAGTTGATTGCTATGAGTGTTACAATAAATTTGATTGGGAAGTCAAATGGCAAAAAGAAGGCGATACATTAGCTCGTTATTTAGTAAGAATCGGTGAAATGCAAGAATCCATAAAAATCATTCAACAGGCTCTAGAAGGAATTCCTGGAGGACCTTATGAAAATTTAGAAAACCGGCGTTTTCATAGGACAAAAAATTTCGAATGGAATAATTTTGAATATAGATTTATTACTAAAAAACTTTCACCCAATTTTGAATTGTTAAAACAAGAACTTTATGTAAGGGTAGAGGCCCCAAAAGGAGAATTAGGAATTTATTTAATAGGAGATAGTAGTGTTTTCCCCTGGAGATGGAAAATTCGTCCACCCGGTTTTATCAATTTGCAAATTCTTCCCCAGCTAGTTAAAAGAATGAAATTGGCTGATATCATGACGATACTAGGTAGTATAGATATTATTATGGGAGAAGTTGATCGTTGAAATGATAATTGATACGACAGAAGTACAAACTATTCATTCTTTTTATAGATTAGAATCCTTAAAAGAAGTCTATGGACTCATATGGATTTTTGTCCCCATTTTCACCCTTGTCTTAGGAATTACAATGGGAGTATTAGTTATTGTGTGGTTAGAAAGAAAAATATCTGCAGCAATACAACAACGTATTGGACCTGAATATGCCGGCCCATTAGGAATTCTTCAAGCTTTAGCGGACGGGACCAAACTACTTTTGAAGGAGGATATTCTTCCATCTAGAGGTAATATTCGTTTATTTAGGGTCGGACCTTCTATAGGGTTTATATCAATTCTACTAAGTTATTTAGTAGTTCCTTTTGGATATCACCTTGTTTTAGCTGATCTCAGTATAGGTGTTTTTTTATGGATTGCTTTTTCAAGTATTGTCCCCATTGGTCTTCTTATGTCAGGATATGGATCAAATAATAAGTATTCCTTTTCAGGCGGTCTACGAGCTGCAGCTCAATCAATTAGTTATGAAATACCATTAACTCTGTGTGTGTTAGCAATATCTCTACGTGTGATTCGTTGGAACATGAACTTTTTTTTATCTATTTTCTATAAATCTATAAAATAGATAAGAAATGAATTGAGATTTCAATATAATAAAATAGAAATCTAATTCATAGAATTCAATATGTAAATATGAATATCAAAGAAAAGAATAAAAAAATCTTTTTTTTTCTTAAACATTGAAGTTCGATGAGTTAAACCAGATAGTTATATGAGTGAAACAAAACTGCTTCTCAATTTGCAGTAAAACAATAAAAATCTCATTCCCTAGGTACAAGAAGAAAATTGAAGTAAACATAAGTTGTTTACCCCAAGATTGAGATTCTTTTATTAGTCATCATATCTTGAAGCGGATGCAAAAGATCAACTGTATTTATTACTATACTGGGGATCAATCAAAAAGAAGTGGGCAGTTAGGAACACCAAAGTACGCAAAGGATGAGTAATGGAAATAATGTAAGGTATCAAAAAAAGGTATTTTTGCATAAAACTTTGCATAAAACGAATCATAATAAGGGCTTGAAGTTGGTAGAAATGATCAAGCAGTACTTCCCCACGATTCCGATCTAGAGTATGCTACTATTCGCTAATTAAATAAATGACTATCAAGAACGAATTAATCCTTTATTTTATTTCCTTTTTTTTTTCAGAAAGAAGAACAGGAACAAGACAAATAGAATGCAATACTATAATAGAATAAAAAAGAAGAAAACGGGAATAATAAGAAAATATTTCTTTCTTCATACATATGCATATGGTAATTCTTATCATGATTCATTAACTAATGCCCAATTCTTTATATTTATGAATATAACGAGTATTTTATTGAAAGATTAAGTTATTGCTGAACAAAGAGAATTTTTGATTTATAATATCATTATAAGGGATGAGATCAATTCGGAAGTGCTTTTTCTTATTCTAACAGACAGAATTTTATTGGTCGAATTGAGGGCTCTCCAATCTCCAATTTATCTTTACATTGTATTTACCTAAGGTCCAAGGAGAGCAAGAATACTGAACTAGTCCTTACCTTACATTTCTTTGTGACCATAGAGGAGCCGTATGAAGCTTAGGTTTCATGTACGGTTTTGGAATAGCGATGGGAGCAGTGATGTTATCATCGACTATAATTATCTAACAGTTCAAGTACAGTTGATATAATTGAGGCACAATCTAAATATGGTTTTGGAGGATGGAATCTGTGGCGTCAACCCATAGGGTTTCTAGTTTTTCTAATGTCTTCTCTAGCAGAATGTGAAAGATTACCCTTTGATTTACCAGAAGCAGAGGAGGAATTAGTAGCAGGTTATCAAACCGAATATTCAGGTATAAAATACGGGTTCTTTTATCTTGCTTCTTACCTAAATCTATTAGTTTCTTCATTATTTGTAACAGTTCTTTACTTAGGTGGGTGGAATTTTTCTATTCCGTACATATCTCTTACTGAACTTTTTGAAATAAATAAAATGTTTAGAGTCTTTGTAATAGCAATTAGTATTTTTATTACATTAGCTAAAGCTTATTTGTTTCTGTTCATTCCTATCACAACAAGATGGACTTTACCTAGGATGAGAATGGATCAATTATTAAATCTTGGATGGAAATTTCTTTTACCTATTTCTCTAGGTAATCTATTATTGACAACTTCTTTTCAACTTGTTTCACTATAAACTATAAATAAAAATAAGAAATTAAGAGAAAACAATAATGAATATTCTATATTTATAACTTATCTCAACCAAGAGAAAGAAACATAAATCTTATTCATGGATATCTAAAATATGTTACCTATGGTTACTGGGTTCATGAATTATGGCAAACAAACAATACGAGCCGCAAGGTACATTGGACAAAGTTTCATAATTACCTTATCCCATACAAATCGTTTACCTGTAACTATTCAATATCCTTATGAAAAATCAATCACATCAGAACGTTTTCGTGGTCGAATCCACTTTGAATTTGATAAATGTATTGCTTGTGAAGTATGTGTTCGCGTATGTCCAATAGACCTTCCCATTGTTGATTGGAAATTTGAAAAAGATATTAAGAAGAAACAATTGCTTCATTATAGTATTGATTTTGGTGTCTGTATATTTTGCGGTAACTGTGTCGAGTATTGTCCAACAAACTGTTTATCGATGACTGAAGAATATGAGCTTTCCACTTATGATCGTCACGAATTAAATTATAATCAAATTTCTTTAGGTCGGTTACCAATATCAATAATTGGAGATTACACAATTCAAACAGTTATGGATTCAACAAATAAAATGAAAAATAAAAAATCCTTACTTGGTTAAAGAACGATTACCAATTACTAATTACTTAGTAATTACTAAGATTGGATTAACCAAATAACTCTATTTTATCTATCTAATGATATTTCATTCAATTAGGAAGGTATCATATAAAAAAAAGTTCCTTTCCTGGACCCTTAGTAAGGCCATGAAATATTTCAACTTCTTTCTTTATCTTTTATTTCATAATGGATTTACCTGGACCAATACATGATATTCTTGTAGTATTTCTGGGATCAGTTCTTATATTAGGAGGTCTGGGAGTAGTATTACTTACCAATCCCATTGATTCTGCCTTTTCATTGGGATTGGTTCTTTTTTGTATATCCTTATTATATATTTCATTGAATTCCTATTTTGTAGCTGCCGCACAATTCCTTATTTATGTGGGAGCCATAAATGTATTAATCATATTTGCTTTGATGTTCATGAACGGTTCAGAATATTCCAATGATTCCTATTTGTGGACCTTTGGAGATAGGATCACTTCACTGGTTTGTACAAGTATTTTTTTTTCATTAATGACTACTATCCCAGATACGTCATGGTCCGGAATTTTTCGGACTACAAGATCAAATCAGATTATAGAACAGGACTTAATAAGTAACGTTCAACAAATTGGGATTCATTTATCCACAGATTTTTATCTTCCTTTTGAACTTATTTCTATAATTCTTTTAGTTTCTTTGATAGGTGCAATTACTATGGCTCGTCAATAATCTAATATAATTAAGAAATAAGAACTTCCTTTTTTTTAATTCAAAAATGAAAATGGATTTAATCTATTTTGTTTCAATCTACTGTGAATATCTTCTTTTGTTCTGTAATTCTTCTAGTCTAGTCAACTGAATCAGTTTGATTTTTGTTCATATTGAAGATATATGAGGGATTTATCAATGATGTTAGAGCATGTACTTTTTCTAAGTGTTTATTTATTTTCTATCGGTATCTATGGACTGATCACAAGCCGAAGCATGGTTAGAGCACTTATGTGTCTTGAGCTTATACTGAATTCGGTGAATATAAATCTTGTCACATTTTCCGATATATTTGATAGTCGTCAATTAAAAGGAGAAATTTTCTCAATCTTTGTTATAGCTATTGCGGCTGCTGAAGCCGCTATTGGGTTAGCTATTGTTTCGTCGATCCATCGTAACAGAAAATCAACTCGTATCAATCAATCGAATTTGCTGAATAATTAGTCATAATTCTTCTATTTTCACATAACATATAAATAAAAACATAAGATTTTTAGATAGAATTTAGAATATTAAGATTCTATATTCTAGAATGAATAATAAGATAATATAATTAGAATTCAATAGAATATAATATTCTATTATTCTTATTTCTTTTTATTTTATTTATTTTCTTTCTTCTCTTTTTTCATATAGATTTATGATTTAGAGTTACTATTAGGTTAGTTATAGAATAGAATAACAAACATATTCATTTGATATATAATATATCATCATATCCTTAATTCTATTTCTATAGACATATAGAAATAGAGTAAAATTAACATGAATTTAATTCTGAAACTCATATTTCATAGTTATTGAAATGGAAATCAAAGTATCTTGGCCCTTTCTCATAAACAGATTCTAAAATATATTAATTCTTCAATTTTTGATAAATCATTGATTCGTCTGGTGTCCACAATAGAAAATATATGATTTATTTCATTTTCTTATTTTATTTTACCAGATCGAAAATCTTTTGTGTTCAAAACTGGAATTTATAGACCCAATGTCACATTCAGTAAAGATTTATGATACATGTATAGGATGTACCCAATGTGTTCGAGCTTGCCCCACGGATGTATTGGAAATGATACCTTGGGATGGATGTAAAGCTAAGCAAATTGCTTCTGCACCAAGAACCGAGGATTGTGTAGGTTGTAAAAGATGTGAATCCGCTTGTCCAACGGATTTTTTGAGTGTCCGTGTTTATTTATGGCATGAAACAACTCGCAGCATGGGTCTTTCTTATTGATATGTGACAAAAAACTCCACTTGAATCATTCGATTCCTCTTTACCGACAAAAGCCCGTACTCGAGAAAAGAAAATATATTCTTCTTCTCCCGAGCACGGGGTTTTCTGGTCTAATTTTATCTTGTCTTTATCACGAGTTCTTTTCCTTGGTTAACAATACTTCTTGTTTTGCCCATATTCGCGGGTTCTTCAATTGTCTTTTTCCCTCATAGGGGAAATAAGGTGTATAAGTGGTATACTCTATGTATATGTATCCTAGAACTCCTTCTAATGACCTATGTATTTTGTTATCATTTCCAATTGGACGATCCATTAATCCAATTGAAGGAGGATTCTAAATGGATCAATCTTTTTGATTTTCACTGGAGACTGGGAACCGATGGACTTTCCATAGGACCCATTTTACTGACAGGATTTATCACTACTTTAGCTACTTTAGCAGCTTGGCCAGTTACTCGAAATCCGCGATTTTTCTATTTCTTGATGTTAGCAATGTATAGTGGCCAAATAGGATCATTTTCTTCTCGAGACCTTTTACTTTTTTTCATCATGTGGGAATTAGAATTAATTCCTGTTTACTTACTTTTATCTATGTGGGGAGGAAAAAAACGCTTGTACTCGGCTACAAAGTTTATTTTGTGCACTGCCGGAGGTTCCATTTTTCTCTTAATAGGAGTTCTAGGTATGGGTTTATATGGTTCCAATGAACCAACATTAGATTTAGAAAAATTAGCTAATCAATCGTATCCTGCAGCATTGGAAATAATACTATATTTGGGTTTTCTTATTGCTTATGCTGTCAAATTGCCGATGATACCCCTACATACATGGTTACCAGATACCCATGGGGAAGCACATTACAGTACATGTATGCTTTTAGCTGGAATATTATTAAAGATGGGAGCATATGGATTGATTCGGATCAATATGGAATTATTAGCTCACGCTCATTCTAGATTATCTCCCTGGTTGGTGATAGTAGGAATAATACAAATCATTTATGCAGCTTCAACTTCTCTTGGTCAACGCAATTTAAAAAAACGTATTGCCTATTCTTCCGTATCTCACATGGGTTTCATAATTCTAGGAATTGGTTCTATAACTGGCATGGGACTTAATGGAGCCATTTTACAAATACTCTCTCATGGATTAATTGGTGCTGCACTTTTTTTCTTAGCAGGAACAAGTTGTGATAGAATACGTTTTGTTTATCTCGAAGAGATGGGGGGGATATCTATCCTAATGCCAAAAATCTTTACCATGTTTAGTAGTTTCTCGATGGCTTCTCTTGCATTGCCAGGAATGAGTGGTTTTGTTGCAGAATTTTTAGTCTTTTTTGGAATAATTACCAGCCCAAAATATCTTTTCATGCCAAAAATGTTAATTACTTTTGTAATGGCAATTGGAATGATATTAACTCCTATTTTTTTATTATCTATGTTACGTCAGATTTTCTATGGATACAAGCTATTCAATATTCCAAAATCGAATTTTTTTGATTCTGGACCACGGGAACTATTTGTTTCGATCTGTATCTTTCTACCTGTAATAGGAATTGGTGTTTATCCTGATTTCGTTCTCCCATTATCGGTTGACAAGGTACAAGTTCTATTATCTAATTATTTTTATAGATACTAATTCTTTTTTTAGATTCAATAATAAATTAATAAATGAAATAAATTTCATTAATTGGAAAGAAAGTCTTAGAATTCTTTGACTTTCATATTTTCGCGATTCTTCGTTGGACAATGAAAAAAAAGGAAGGGTGAATTAGAATTGTAATGAGATACATCTAAAGTTTTTGAGAACCATTTGAATAATTCCTCTATTTAAACGGTTCTCAAAAACTCGCACAAATTTTCATTATGTATCTTTTTTTATGTATTCTTCATGTAATTTCTTTTATTCAATTAGATATTAATTGGAATGAACCATAACTATGGAACCCGATTCCTAATAGATTGATCCCAAAATAGCATATCCAAATTAGTAGAAATCCTATAGAAGCTACAAATGCCGAATTTGTGCCTTGATCTTGCAATTTTGGATTTGTTCTAGTATGTAAATAAATTGCAAATATGGTCCAAGTAATAAATGCCCAAGTTTCCTTAGGGTCCCAATTCCAATAAGAGCCCCATGCTTCATTAGCCCATACTGCTCCAGAAAGAATGCCTATGGTTAAAAAGGTAAACCCTAAACTAATGACACGATAACTCCAATAATCCAAACGCTGAATTAATTGATATTTGTAAAAATTTTGAAATGAGAGGAAAGAAGTCTTTTTTAATAAACTTCCTTTTTCGTTCAAATATTGAATATCACCAAAAAAAAACGACTTCCTTAAACTGAAAAAATTCTTGTTTTTCAAAAAAAAATCGATTTTTTTTTGAAATGTAATCACTATAAGAGCAACTGATAATAACGATCCGCATAAAAGAGCTGCATAGCTCAATAGCATCATACTGACATGCATCATTAACCACTGAGATTGTAGAGCAGGTACTAATATTGTGGGTTGATGCATTTCAGTTGAAAGACCTGACGTTGCGAAACCTTGGGTAAAAATGGCACTTGGTGCAGTTATTGCGCTTAAATCATTTTTATGATTCCCAAGATACGGAATCATATGAATAATGGATAAACTCCATGAAAGGAAGATTAAGGATTCGTATAAATTACTTAAGGGAAAATGTCCCGAAGAAAACCAACGAATAAATAAAAACCCTGTTATAGAGAAAAAAGTAGCTATCATCCCTTTTTCTGACGAATTACGTAATCCTTTGATTTCGTAGATTAATAAGTTCATCAAATGAATCATAATCACAATTGAAATGATCGAAAAGGAAATATGAGTGAATATATGTTCTAAGGTTGCAAATATCATAAAGAAGAGTCCCTTTTAAATAATTGAAATCGGGGAGGGGATTAAATAGAATCTAAACTAAAAATAGAATATTTAAAATATTTTAGATTAGATTAGATCTATCGTGTCTATATTATGAATATTAATTCATATTTATGCCGCCACTCGGACTCGAACCGAGATGCTCTAGCACTGCTTCCTAAGAGCAGCGTGTCTACCAATTTCACCATGGCGGCTTACCTTCAATAAGAATAGGAAATTCCTGTTAAATTGTCGATATTAAATAGAGTTTAGGAAACAATGAAGAAAGATGCATTTCCATTCATATAGAAATGCTCAATATCAATAATACTTAATTAGTATCTTCGTAAGTTCAGTTTTAATAATAAACTTTTCTGTACTAGAAACCTAGCTCTTGTTTATCCAGAAGAGTCATAACTCAATAGTTTCGTTCTCAGTCGGGGTATAAAATTCATAATTTTTTTCTAACGATTTTGAGGCCCAACACCTTAGTATAAAGTATAATGAAATATTCAGATTCTTCCTTGTCTATCGTAATTGTGCTTTTCAAAATCGAAAAGCACAATTCATAGGAAAGAAAAAACCATCTCACGAATTCCATATCAATCAATAGAAATTTCAATAAATAGAATAAAAGAAAATATAAAAATAGAATAGAAATATAGAAAGACTATAAAAAATCTAAAAAAATGATAAAAAAAACATCAAATACAAAATACTGAGTACTTTGAATCAAGTAGACAGAAAGATTCTTATTTTTCATATTATCTAGCTTTAACTAATATGGAGAAGTGAAATACAAATACAATTTAGTAAAATTGAATCATCTGTCTTACAATTCAAAAATGGAAATTTGGAAGTTCTTTGAAACATGTCAATTAAGATTTTTCCAAGACTTTTTTTTGTCGCACAAAAAAACTTTTTGACTGTCCGGTGGAAACAGATTTAGCTAAAGAAAAAGCTTTTACTGCCTCTAAAGATCCTTTTTTTTTCCAAAGATTTCTACGAATATGCTTCTTTGACATAGAAGTACGTTTTTTTGGAACTGCCATTCAAAAGGTAGGTGACTCCTTTTTATCGTTGTATGTGAAAGACATATATTGTTCAATAGGAATTACTCTTTATTAGTCATTATCTATAATTAATACTTAATTCCATAAATCTCAAATTGACCTCAATAATAACATACAAATAGAAAAAAAAAAAGAATAAAAGAAAATAAAAAATCAAAGAAAAATATTCTAAAAGATTCTATTTTCATAGACAATTAGATTTCTATTTTCTATCTTCATTCTGATATTTGCATAATGTAATAATTACATACGTATTTTATATTTATTGTTTTCTAAAAGAATATACAAAAAAAAGTAATGTAATTTGAATATTTTATATTCTCTAATATAGAATATTACAAATATTCATATTTAATATTCAGAATATTAATAAAAAATATTTATCTAATTTATTTTAATTTATTGAAATAGTAAAATAAAAAGTAATAAAGTATATATTATAGAAAGAGAAAAATTATACAAGAAAAAAGAAATAACAAATATAACAATAGAAAGAGATAAAGAAATCTGTAACTGAACTTTAATATATTTAATATAAATATATTAAATATATCTTAAATCTTAAATAGAGAAATATATCTCTAAATTACATAATTAGAATAAAATGTAAAGGGAAAATCCAATTATTAAAAATCTTATATGATGCCATATTATTTAAAAAATATCTTTCTTTTATAGAGTTTTTTATAGAGTTTTAAGTTAATTAATAACTAAGTAAGAAACTTGACTAATTATTTGATCATATTATTTGATATTTGACCAACCAATTGCAACTTTTCTTTCAAATTTTTGATAAAAAAAGTCATAATTCCAATATGTGTATTTTTGTATTTTCTCTTTTTCATATTTTTTTTCTTAGTGTTTTGTTCTTTTCGAAAGAGATCAGAATTGGTGAATAGGAAACAATTATAAGAAAAAAGAACAATTTGTTTTCTTATGGAATATACATATAAATATGCATGGATAATACCCCTTTTTCCGCTCCCAGTTACTATGTCAATAGGCTTTGGACTTCTACTTATTCCGACAGCAACAAAAGATCTTCGTCGTATGTGGGCTTTCCTAAGTGTTTTACTACTAAGTATAGCTATGTGGTTTTCGGCCAATCTGTCTATTCAGCAAATAAATGGAAGTTTTACCTATCAATATCTATGGTCTTGGACCATCAATAATGATTTTTTATTAGAGTTCGGACACTTAATCGATCCACTTACTTCTATTATGTCAATACTAATTACTACTGTTGGAATCATGGTTTTTATTTATAGTGACAATTATATGTCTCACGACCAAGGATATTTGAGATTTTTTGCTCATATGAGTTTTTTCAATGCTTCAATGTTGGGATTAGTTACTAGTTCCAATTTGATACAAATCTATATTTTTTGGGAACTAGTGGGAATGTGTTCGTATTTATTGATAGGCTTTTGGTTCACACGACCCGTTGCAGCAAGTGCTTGTCAAAAAGCTTTTGTAACTAATCGTATAGGCGATTTTGGTTTATTATTAGGAACCTTAGGATTTTATTGGATAACTGGTAGTTTCGAATTTCGGGATTTATTCCAAATAGTGAATACCTTGATCCATAATAATGGGGTCAATTCTTTATTTGCTACTTTATGTGCCATTTTATTATTTGTTGGTGCAGTTGCTAAATCCGCACAATTTCCTCTTCACGTATGGTTACCTGATGCCATGGAAGGTCCCACTCCTATTTCGGCTCTTATACACGCTGCTACTATGGTAGCAGCAGGAATCTTTCTTGTAGCTCGGCTTCTTCCTCTTTTCATAGTTATACCTTACATAATGAATCTCATTTGTTTAGTAGGTATAATAACAGTACTTTTAGGAGCTACTTTAGCTCTTGCCCAAAGAGACATTAAAAGAAGTTTAGCTTATTCTACAATGTCTCAATTGGGTTATATTATGTTAGCTCTAGGTATAGGTTCTTATCGAGCTGCTTTATTTCATTTGATCACCCATGCCTATTCTAAAGCTTTATTGTTTTTGGGATCCGGATCCATTATTCATTCAATGGAACCTATTGTTGGATATTCACCAGAGAAAAGTCAGAATATGGTTCTTATGGGAGGTTTAACAAAATATATTCCAATTACAAAAACTACTTTTTTTTTAGGTACACTTTCTCTTTGTGGTATTCCGCCTCTTGCTTGTTTTTGGTCCAAAGATGAAATTCTTCACGATAGTTGGTTGTACTCACCAATTTTCGCACTAATAGCTTGGTTCACAACAGGATTAACTGCATTTTATATGTTTAGGATGTACTTACTTACCTTTGATGGGTATTTGCGCATTCATTTTCAAGATTATAGTAGTCTTAGTAGTACAAAAAAGAGCTCGTTTTATTCAGTATCTCTATGGGGAAAAAGGACACTTAAGAAAGTCAATAGGAATTTCTTTTTTTCAAAAGATATATCTAAAATTGACAAGAATGTAAGAAGTAAGATACGAGATTTTAGTATTTATTTTATAAATAGGTACACTTATATGTATCCTCATGAATCGAGCAATACTATGTTATTTCCTCTCCTTGTATTAGTACTATTTACTTTGTTCATTGGATCAATAGGAATTTCTTTTAATGGAGGAGTAATAGATTTGGATCTATTATCGAAATGGTTAACTCCATCGACAACCCTTTTTGATCAGAAATTGAATTCTTCTGAGGATTGGTATGGATTTTTATCAAATGCTTTTTTTTCAGTAAGTATAGCTCTTTTCGGACTATTCATAGCATCTATTTTTTATGGATCTACTTCTTCATCTTTCAAAAATTTGGACTTAATTAATTTATTTTTAAAAAAAGGTCCTAAAAGAATTATTCTGGACAAAATAAAAGGTGTGATATACAATTGGTCATATAATCGTGGTTATATAGATATTTTTTATACTGGTATTTTCACCATGAGTATAAGAGGGTTAGCCGAGCTAACTCAGTTTTTTGATAAATATCTAATTGATGGAATTTTAAATGGGATTGGTATTGCAAGTTTATTTATGGGCGAAGGGATAAAATATATAGGAGGTGGACGAATCTCATCTTATTTATTCTTGTATTTTTCTTATGTTTCAATCATTATACTCATTCTTTTCTTTTTCTCTTCTTTCAGTCTTCCCAATTCCCAATTCTCTTGATGGGTCTCCAGATCAGAATCTTCGTAAACTGGGCTATTTTGATAGCGTGCCTCTTTAAAGTGAAATTCCTCCTTTGTTTTTTTTTCCTTTCCATTCACTCGGATCTCTTCCGTTTCATCTATTTTGTCCAGATCCTCCCTTTCTTCCAA